AGATCCATTTTCCACCATCTCTAAGGGATTCCTTGGTTCGGGCCGAAGAAGCGAGGATCCCACCAGAGCGCCTTCTACTACTTCTAATAGGCCATCAACTAGATCAGAATCCGTCTCAACGAGTCTATAAGAAGTGATCCAATTTTTTTCATCGGGTCCGGGTAGAGACCAAAGATCTTGAGCGATCGATCCGGCAGAACAACTCAAAAGAGAAAGAAGTATCGTTAATTTCTTCATGTTCGTTCCAAGTTCGAAGAACCATTTGTACAAATAAGGATCCCCTTCGTAACATGATTGCTTCTTCATATAGATAGATATAGGATCTATAAGGCAGCAATTATTTATAAGTACATTTTGTGCAACAGCCCTTCCTATCTGATAGAAAAGGATCCCATGATCCGGAACCGGTCTTACATGGGCTCGCAACTCCCAAGTTTGTCTATGAAGAGCGAATCGAATTGTATTCGTGTCTATAATTGATTTCTTCTGTGTAATACTAATCGATAGGGCCTCATTGGTAATTGCTACAAGATCTCGTGCATTGTAACCCATGGCTATGGACCCGAATCCATTAGTATGGAACATTTTCTTTTCCAAGTGAAATCCCCTAGTATATGAAAGGGTGAAAACGTGCTTTCGTTGTTGTGGAATAAGAAGCCTTCGTATCTTAATGCATGTATTTAATTTATTCGGAGCTATTAGAGCGGGATCCACTTTTTGGGGAATATGAGTCGAAGCAATAACAAGAATATCTCTAGTGGACCGTCTTTCACAATTCCCGGAGAGATAGTTCAATAATAAACCGAGGGACTCCGACTCATCCACATACAGATCATGAATGTTTGGAATCCATACTATGCAAGGAGACATTGTTCTTGCCAATTCGAATTGCAAGTGGATAGAAGCTAGGTCTATTTCCAACTCGATAATATACCTAAGTATCTCATCATCCACCGTATACTCCTCCCTCAGCTCCGGGTCCGAGTCCAAGTTCGAATAAAAAGAGTCACGATCATCAATATCGTCCACATCTTTAAGCGCATCCATATAGTCCTTAGCAGGATCGCTATCATCATCAATATCCACATCATCAAGCGCTTCCGTATAGTCCTCAGGATCGAGATCATCAATAACTATTTTCAAATCCAGCTTGTTCAGAAATACCGTAATGAAAGGAAGATAGGAGTTTGTCGCTAGGGATTTGACCAAATAGGATCGTCCAGTTCCTATAGGACCTATCACTAAAATACCCCTAGAGGGGGATAGGGCTAGGCGGAACGAAAAGGGTTTTGGTTTTCCATGAGATGGGAAATGAAAACTATTAACCCCACACGAGGTTTGTGAATAAGTGATTGTCTGATAATGAGCAAGGAATATCCGTCTTTCTGCTAAACAGGATGTATTGAACTCATAATTCATTAGATCCTTTTGATGAATGTCAACTACGTATCGTAAGTAAATTGCTCCCGCTTGTTCAAACATTTGATAACCATAGTCACTCTTTACTAAATGATCAATATGAGTCAGACTCCATAGAATTTGATCAATCCCTTTTTCTGGCCTTAAGGTGGAGAAATGAAACGAGTAAACTCTCTCTTTATCCAAAAACCAATCACAGGTCTCGATCCAGGATTCTATTTCATCATGAGTCTGAAACCTTTGTCCTTTTCTTATCCATGAATAGATCTCTTTACTTGTATGACTTAGATGTCTCGTATTTCTCGAAAAAGTGATTCGATTGATGGGATTTGGTATGATACTTATGAGATCGATGAGATTGAAAAATATCTTCTGTATAAATTTGACCCCATACGCGGGACCACCACCAAATAGCGCAAAACCCAGTATTTCTGCTAGAAAATCTTCTAACTGTTCCTGAGCAACTAGAAAGAGATTCTTTAACCAGAAAGAATTCGGTTCAGGTTTAGGATACCCATCCACAAGTTTGTACACCTCAATCATGTATGATGGAATCGTCAAAGATTTTATCCTCTCGAACTCTGTCTGTAACTCACTAGAGTCTAGGGAAACAGAGAAAAGAAGTACCTGAACGAGACATCCAGCAAGAAGAAGAAGTAAAAGGCTTGAATAGAGGAACTCCCGAACATTTGGCGAGCTCAGATGTGTCGATATCAACAGTGACTCATTATTTCGATGAATCATTTCTTCGACCCGAAGAAGCCTACGGAAACACTTCCACGAAATATCACTTGAAATCTCACTTATCGGTGCCCACAATCCCCACAATTTTAGTTTAAGAGCTCGCCATTTTAGCTTAAGAATTCGCCATGCTGATCTGTGCATAATATAATGAAAATTGGATACAAATTTGTGACTGCTACTTAGCATCGGCAATAGGTCTGAAAAAGCATCTAAAAATATCAAATTTAGATATTTGTACCCTGTCGAAGTAAAGAACCACGGCATATATGTTTGGAATAGATTCCATTTTGAGAGAGTTGAAAAAGCACTATCTCGTTGAAAGGTTCTACCCATCTGC